GTGATAATTAACCGCTGACTTTTTTCTACTAACCATAAGGACATCGGAACGCTGTACCTAATCTTTGGTGCCTGAGCCGGAATAATCGGGACAGCCCTAAGCCTACTTATTCGAGCGGAACTCAGCCAACCCGGAACCCTGCTCGGCGACGACCAAATTTATAATGTAGTCGTAACCGCCCACGCATTTGTTATAATCTTCTTCATGGTAATGCCAATCTTAATCGGGGGCTTCGGCAACTGACTGGTCCCACTAATAATTGGAGCCCCTGACATAGCTTTCCCACGAATAAATAACATAAGCTTCTGACTACTCCCTCCCTCCTTTTTTCTCCTTCTAGCTTCCTCTACAGTAGAAGCTGGTGCCGGCACCGGCTGAACTGTATATCCCCCCCTAGCAGGAAACCTGGCCCATGCCGGCCCCTCCGTAGATCTAGCCATCTTTTCTCTTCATCTAGCCGGAATTTCATCTATCCTGGGAGCCATTAACTTTATCACCACAATTATTAATATAAAGCCCCCAGCTACCGTCCAATACCAGACCCCCCTCTTTGTCTGATCTGTTTTAATCACCGCCATTCTTCTACTACTATCCTTACCAGTCTTAGCCGCCGGAATTACAATACTCCTGACCGATCGAAATCTTAACACCACATTTTTTGACCCAGCGGGGGGAGGAGACCCCATCCTATACCAACACCTATTCTGATTCTTTGGTCACCCAGAAGTTTATATTCTAATCCTCCCAGGCTTCGGCATCATTTCCCACGTAGTCGCCTATTACTCCAACAAAAAAGAACCCTTCGGATATATGGGAATAGTTTGAGCCATGCTCTCAATCGGCCTTTTGGGCTTTATTGTTTGAGCCCACCACATATTCACTACAGACCTAAACGTTGATACTCGAGCCTATTTTACATCGGCCACAATAATTATTGCCATCCCAACTGGGGTTAAAGTTTTTAGCTGACTAGCTACAATACACGGAGGCATTATTAAATGAGAGGCTCCTATATTATGAGCCCTGGGGTTCATTTTCTTATTCACAGTCGGAGGACTTACTGGGATTATCTTAGCTAATTCTTCAATTGATATTGTCCTCCACGATACATACTATGTCGTTGCCCACTTCCACTATGTTCTGTCAATAGGGGCAGTCTTTGCCATCATGGCCGGGTTCGTCCACTGATTCCCCCTATTCACAGGCTTTACCCTTCACAAGCTATGAGCCAAAATTCATTTTGTTATTATGTTTACCGGGGTAAACTTAACCTTTTTCCCCCAACACTTCCTAGGCCTGGCCGGAATGCCCCGCCGCTATTCAGACTACCCAGATGCATATGCCCTCTGAAACACTGTTTCATCGATCGGCTCTATGATCTCCCTTGTGGCCGTGATATTAATAATGTTTATTATTTGAGAGGCTTTCGCCGCTAAACGTCTCCTTGCTGGCTCAGAACTTGCCTCAACTAATGTTGAATGACTGTTAGGCGCTCCGCCCCATTATCACACATTTGAAGAGTCAGCCTTTTCTATTAAACTGGCTCGAGAAAGGAGGGAATTGAACCCCCGTACTTTGATTTCAAGTCAAATGCATCACCACTCTGCCACTTCCTTCGAAGGGTTAGTTAAACCATAACATTGCCTTGTCAAGACAAAATTATTAGTGAAACTCTTGTACCCCTCTATGGCACAACCCTCACAACTCGGCTTCCAAGACGCAGTATCACCTATTATAGAAGAACTCCTTCATTTTCATGACCATGCTCTCATAGCAGTATTTTTAATCAGCACACTTGTCTTATACATCATCTCAACTTTAATAACAACAAAGCTCTCCAATATCAACACAATCGACGCACAAGAAATTGAAATAGTCTGAACAATTATGCCTGCTATTATCCTCATCGTTATTGCCCTCCCCTCACTACGTATTTTATACCTAATAGATGAGGTTAGTAACCCAGATATAACAATAAAAACAGTCGGCCATCAATGATACTGAAGTTACGAATACTCTGACTTCCCAAACTTAAGTTTTGACTCCTACATAACTTCAACTAAAGAACTAGAACCAGGCCACTACCGCCTTCTAGAAGTAGACAACCGCATAATTGCACCCATCGGAACGGCAATGCGTATACTTATCACTGCCGAAGATGTTCTTCACTCCTGAGCCGTGCCCGCCCTAGGCGTAAAATCAGATGCTATCCCAGGCCGACTCAGCCAAGCCTCCTTTTTAATTGCCCACCCAGGAATTTATTATGGACAATGCTCTGAGATTTGCGGGGCAAACCATAGCTTTATACCTATTGCAATCGAAGCCCTTCCGGTCCGAAAATTCTTGAAATGGGCCACTTTAGCTCAAAATACCTCATTGAGAAGCTGTGATATAGCAACAGCCTTTTAAGCTGTAGGCAGGTGATTCAACCCACCCTTAATGATATGCCCCAACTCGACCCCGTCCCATGATTCTGCTACTTTCTTATATCATGATTTATCCTTATATTACTAGCCCCACAGAAAATTCTAGCTCATATTAGCCTTAATAAGCCTAACACTAAAAAAACAGAATTTTCACAACGAACCTGAACCTGAACCTGATAATAAACCTGTTTGACCAATTTGCCCCTGCAACCTTAATAAACTTATCCCTCATTCCATTAGCCATATTATTCCCCTGACTTCTCACACCAACACCAACAACCCAGTGGAAGCATAACCGACTGCAAACCTTCCAAAACTGATTTTTTATATCATTTACAAAACAACTCCTCCTGCCTCTAAATACCCCAGCACACAAATGGGCCTTCCTATTTACCTCTCTATTAACCTTCCTTTTGACCATAAATCTACTTGGTCTGCTACCGTATACCTTCACCCCAACCACACAACTATCCATCAACCTTGGATTAGCTATCCCCCTCTGATTAATAACTATCCTCGTAGGATTCCGCAACCAACCTACACACTCCCTTGCGCATTTTCTGCCAGAGGGAACACCGACTCCACTCATTCCAGTGTTAATCTTAATTGAGACTATCAGCCTCTTTATCCGCCCATTGGCCCTAGGAGTCCGACTCACCGCCAACTTAACCGCCGGCCATCTTCTTATTCACCTTGTCTCCTCAGCAGTCACTGCAATCTTCTTCATATCCCCCACCACTTCTTTAATTACCTTTACAATTCTCACCCTCCTTATGACCCTCGAACTCATAGTCGCTATAATTCAAGCTTATGTTTTTGTCTTATTACTGAGCCTTTACCTACAAGAAAACACTTATGGCCCACCAAACCCACGCTTTCCATATAGTTAACCCAAGTCCTTGACCCCTAACAGGGGCCGCTACCGCCTTTTTAATGACCTCTGGCCTCGCCGCATGATTCCACCTCAACACCCTCACTATCTTGATAGTGGGCTTAATTCTTATAGTAATAACTATGTACCAATGATGACGGGACATCGTCCGTGAAGGGACCTTCCAGGGCCACCACACTACACCAGTACAAAAAGGCCTTCGCTATGGCATAATTTTATTTATCGCCTCTGAAGTATTTTTCTTTCTCGGCTTCTTCTGAGCATTTTACAACGCCAGTCTTGCCCCAACCCCAGAAATCGGAGAATCATGACCCCCTATGGGAATTGTCCCCTTTAATCCTCTAGAGATCCCCCTCCTTAATACAGCAGTCCTACTAGCCTCCGGAGTATCAGTCACCTGAGCCCATCACAGTATTATGCAAGCTGACCGCAAGGGGGCCCTTCAAGCCCTAATTATTACAGTTACCTTAGGTATCTACTTCACACTTCTTCAAACCGCAGAATACTGCGAAGCCCCTTTTACAATTGCTGACGGAATTTACGGCACAACTTTTTTTGTGGCCACAGGCTTTCATGGCCTTCATGTTATTATTGGCTCCACATTTCTTATTATGTGCCTCCTGCGTCAACTACTTTTTCACTTCACCTCGCAACACCACTTCGGCTTCGAAGCCGCCGCATGGTACTGACACTTCGTGGATATTGTCTGACTGTTCCTTTATGTTTCAATCTATTGATGAGGCTCCTATTTCCTTAGTATAATTATTATAGATGACTTCCAATTATCTGACCTTGGTGAAACCCCAAGAGGAAATAATGTTAACATTCTTCTCTATCACCGCCCTTCTATCAATTATTTTGGCCATCGCCTGTTTCTGACTCCCCCTAACCAACCCGGATACAGAAAAGCTCTCCCCTTACGAATGCGGCTTTGACCCCTACGGCTCCGCCCGACTCCCCTACTCAATACGGTTTTTCCTTGTTGCCATCCTTTTTCTACTATTTGATTTAGAAATTGCACTGTTGCTCCCCACCCCCTGAGCCCTTCAATTTTCCAACCCAACTACAGTCTTCATCTGAGCCTCCGTTCTTATCATTCTCCTAACCCTGGGCTTCTTTTATGAATGACTTCAAGGGGGCCTCGAATGGGCTGAATGAGGTGTTAGTCCAAAAAAGACAGCTGATTTCGACTCAACTAATTATGGTTTAAACCCATAACACCACTATGACTTTTTTACTAATTATAATGTTCTCAACTGTCCTCGCAGGACTGTCTTTCCACCGTATACACTTACTCTCAGCTCTCCTATGCCTAGAGGGTATAATATTAGTCATTTTTATCGGACTCACCCTTTGGCCAAACGAACTAACTTCAACCCCCTTCGTGGCCCCTCTCGTTATGCTTACAATATCAGCTTGTGAAGCAGGCCTGGGCCTCTCTTTAATAGTTGCCACAGCCCGCTCGCATGGTAACGACAACCTCAAAAACTTAAATCTACTACAATGCTAATAATTTTCTCCGCCTGAGCCCTAATATTTATTACAACCTTTCTGGCACCCCCTAAGCATTTATGATCCCTAGTCACTACCCAAGGATTTTTTATCACATTCTTTTCTATCTCCTGGATCTTCCTTCAAGACTTTAACTTTTCTCACCCTCTCTTCTTTATAGACAAAATCTCTGCCCCATTAGCTATTTTAACTTGCTGACTATTCCCCTTAACAATGTTAGCTAGCCAAAGCAAAATACGCCTTGAACCTGCCGGCCGCCAACGAGCTTATATTATTAATAGTATCTTTTTACAATTTACAACCCTTTTAGCCTTTACAGCCTCAGACTTAATACTCTTTTTTATTTTCTTCGAAGCCTCTTTAGTCCCCACCATAATTATTATTACCCGCTGAGGCACCCAAGAACGACGATTAGAGGCGGGCATATATCTCGCGTTCTACACAATGCTTGGAGCAGTTCCCCTAATAATTTGGCTTACAAAATTTTATACTGTGCACGGCTCTTTATCCCCGACCTTCACCCACACAATTCACATTACCCAAGCCGCAATAAATTGCCCCGGCCTATTTTGAGCAACCTGTAACGCAGCATTCCTAGTAAAATTACCTATATACTACTTTCACTTGTGATTACCAAAAGCCCATGTAGAAGCCCCAATTGCGGGCTCTATAGTCCTAGCCGGGACCCTTCTTAAATTAGGGGGGTACGGAATCCTCCGAACCTCCCCCCTACTACAAGAAATTACCCTGAGCCAAACACTTTTTATTATACTTATTGCCATCCTCGGCATCTTAGCTACCGCACTCCTATGCCTACGACAAACTGATTTAAAATCCCTCATCGCTATATCTTCAGTTAGTCACATAAACCTTGTAATCACCGCTGCCCTAATATCCTCCCCATGGAGCTACTCAGGAGCAATAACAATAATAATTGCTCACGGTCTCACTTCATCGGCCCTTTTCTGCCTTGCCAACACCTCTTACGAACGAACAAACAGCCGAACAATAATCTTATTGCGCGGAATACTACTGATTCTACCACTTACAGGGGCATGATGACTAATTATCGCCTTATTTAATTTGGCCCTTCCCCCCACAATCAACTTTGCAGGAGAAATACTAATTATAATTTCTCTCTGCAACTGATCACCTATTGCTTTCTTAATCGTCGCCCTTAACCTCATTTTTACAACCGCCTACACCCTCTATGTCCTCTGAGCGACCCAACGAGGCCCCTTCCCAAAGCATATCAAAACACTATTTCCCTGCCTAATCCGTGAACACCTTCTCCTCTTCCTGCACATTTCACCAGGCTTTTTACTTATCCTTAAACCCGAACTACTCTTCTGCACTTAAAATAACCTAACCTATTCCTATGAGCCTGCCCGGCGTAGTGAGAACTGCTAATTCCTCACCACATGGTTCGACTCCATGCTCGCTCGCACTTATGCTCCCTTAACCACAAGCATAAGCCATGCCATCACTTTATACAATTGCTTTCGTAACGACAATCTCTTCGATTATTCTAATTATTTTACCCCTAATAGATACCGAATCTAAAGTCTTCCATTTAGCTGCCAAAAATGCAGTAAAAATAGCTTTTTTTATGTCCCTCCCACCTCTCATCCTCTTCATATCTCAAGAACATATAAGTACTTCTGCTAATATAAAATGATTTAACCTCGGAATCACCAACCTCTCCTTTTCAACGCAATTCGACTTATACACTATTATTTTTATCCCAATTGCCTTCCTAGTCACATGAAGTATTTTAGAATTCTCAACCTGGTATATACAGGCTGACCCCCATATTTGACGATTCTTTAAATATCTCTTAATTTTCCTACTCGCTATAATTACTCTTGTTTCTGCCGGAAACCTCCTCATTCTCTTTGCAGGCTGAGAAGGAGTCGGTATTATATCATTCCTGCTAATCGGATGATACCACGCCCGAAGTGATGCTGCTACTGCAGCCTTACAGGCCGTTCTCTACAACCGCCTAGGGGATATTGGCTTCTTGTTAGCATTTTGCTGATTAATAAAAAATACACAATCAACTGAACTCCCGTATATTCTTTCGTCCACCCCATCCACCATTCTCCTTATCGGCTTCATCACTGCCGCAGCCAGCAAATCCGCCCAATTTGGCTTTCACCCCTGACTAGCTTCAGCGATAGAGGGCCCTACACCAGTATCCGCCCTTCTCCATTCTAGCACAATAGTAGTAGCCGGCATCTTCCTGCTTATCCGGATTCACCCCCTTCTTTCGCATAACTCAACAGCCCTAACAATCTGCCTATGCCTGGGAGCCTTATCCACATTTTTTGCCGCCTCTTACGCCCTAACCCAAAATGATATTAAAAAAATTATTGCCTACTCCACCTCCAGCCAACTAGGCCTGATAATAGTAGCAATCGGCCTCAACATGCCCTACCTAGCCTTTTTTCACATTTCAACCCATGCATTTTTTAAAGCCATATTATTCCTCTGCTCAGGCCTCATCATCCACTCTATTAATGATGAACAAGACATTCGAAAAATGGGGGGACTACAACACGCCCTCCCAATAACGACAACATGCCTCTCTATCGGAAGCCTTGCCCTCATAGGAACCCCGTTTCTTGCCGGATTCTATTCTAAAGATGCTATTATTGAAGCGGCAAGCACATCACATATCAACTCGATAGCCCTGCTAATAACCCTTATCGCAACCGCTTTTACAGCAATTTATAGTATGCGGTTAATTTATTTTACTTCAATAATACACGCCCGAATAAGCCCAGTCCTCTTATGTGACGAAAATGACAGTCGAGTATTAAATTCCCTAACACGCCTCGCCACCGGAACCATCGCAGCAGGCCTACTAATTAATAATATTACCCTATCCAATCACCCTATTACTCACTCTATGCCCACTTATATAAAGTTAACTGCACTTATCATCACAATTGCTGCCTTCACTATTGCCTACGACCTAGCTAAAATCTTCTGAACTAGCCCTGCAACAAACTACGGAACCAAAAAATATGACCCCATATTTTTTAACCAAATTATCCACCGCGTATCCTCCAACTCAACTCTTAATATTGCCTGACAGCTTATTACCCACCTCACAGAATCCCTTTTAATAAAAAAATTCGGCCCAACCTACATCGAAACCTCCCAACTACTGCCAGTTAAAACTGTCCAACTCACCCAGACCGCCCAAATTAAGGCCTACCTCTCTGTTCTATTTATTACCCTTGCATGTGTAATTATAGTATTACAGTAAAATTATTTACCCTAACTGCCCCATCTTAGTAGTTAATCCCCCCATTATCCCTCACACCTCACAGCACGTAAAGTCCCTCCTCATTTATACCCCCGGACTACTTCCAAAACCACAAATAAGGTTAACAACAACGCTCACCCCCCTAAGAACAAAACCCACCCCCCGCTACACAGCATTTCCCCGACTCCGCACCACTCTTTATGGCTAACCCCCCACCCCCCACCCCCCACCAAAATCTTTACATCTTCTCACCCCATTAACATCACCCACAACACCAACAACACAACATTATATGTAGCAAGATACCACACTACCACACGACTTCCTCACGCCTCAGGATAAGGCTCTGCTACTAATGCAGCACAATAAGCAAACACAACTATTATCCCGCCTAAATAAATAAGAAACAGCACCAGAGATAAAAACCCGACCCCTCCCTTAACCAATATTAAACACCCAGCCCCAGAACCCCCGACCAAACCCAAAGCAGCATAATAAGGGGACGGATTGGAAGCCACCGCTAAAAGCCCTATTAATAAACATAATTCTGTTATCATTTATTCTTACCAGGATTTTAACCTAGACCTGCAACTCGAAAAGCTGCCGCTGTAATTCAACTATAAAAACTTATGGCCCCAACAACACGGAAATCCCACCCCCTCATTAAAATTATTAACGGATCATTCATTGACCTGCCTACCCCAACCAACATCTCCTCTTGGTGAAACTTCGGCTCCCTACTGGGGGTCTGCCTAATTGCCCAAATTGTTACTGGTCTGCTATTGGCTATGCACTATACAGCTGACACTTCCCTTGCCTTCTCCTCCATTGCCCATATTTGCCGAGACGTTAACAACGGCTGACTCCTTCGCAACCTTCATGCCAACGGGGCCTCCCTATTCTTCATCTGCATCTACTTACACATCGGACGGGGCCTCTACTACGGCTCCTACCTATTTATAGAAACATGGAACGTCGGGGTGGTCTTACTACTATTAGTAATAGCAACAGCCTTCGTCGGCTACGTCCTACCATGGGGCCAAATATCCTTCTGAGGCGCCACGGTAATTACCAACCTGCTCTCAGCTGTCCCGTACATCGGCACAGACCTAGTCCAATGGATCTGAGGAGGCTTCTCAGTAGACAATGCCACTCTGACCCGATTCTTCACGTTTCACTTCATCCTTCCCTTTATCATCGCTGCCGCAAGTATTATTCATCTCCTGTTTCTACATCAAACAGGGTCCTCTAACCCAACAGGCCTAAACTCTAACCTAGACAAAGTCACATTCCACCCCTATTTCTCCTATAAGGACCTCTTCGGCTTTATTGTCCTACTAGGTACCCTCGCAGCCCTATCTACATTCGCCCCGAACCTTCTGGGAGACCCAGACAACTTCACACCCGCCAACCCGCTAGTCACTCCCCCCCATATCAAGCCGGAATGGTACTTCCTGTTTGCTTACGCTATCCTCCGCTCTATCCCCAACAAGCTAGGAGGGGTACTCGCCCTCCTACTCTCAATTATAGTCTTACTCCTGATACCCCTGACCCACACCTCTAAACTACGCTCACTCACATTCCGCCCACTCGCAAAAATATTCTTCTGGACTCTAATCGCCACCACCTCTATCCTCACCTGGATCGGCGGACAACCAGTAGAAGACCCGTTCATCGCTATCGGCCAAATCGCCTCAATCCTATACTTCCTCATTTTTGTCCTTCTAATCCCAACTCTGGGCCTTTGAGAAAATAAGCTTCTCAAGGTCCGCTAATGCCCGCAGTAACTGCCACCTATCTTAAATGCATATGCTCCCTAATCCCTCACATTACGACCCACTCATGCATCACACAAGTCACCATACTATGTATAATCACCATATATATATGCAAGTCACCATACTATGTATAATCACCATATATATATGCAAGTCACCATACTATGTATAATCACCACACATATATGCAAGTCACCATACTATGTATAATCACCATAGATTTATATAGTTACATTCATATACATATATGCAAGTCACCATACTATGTATAATCACCATAAATTATTTAATTCGATCTCAAGATGTACATAACTATTTTAAGAACATATCATGGGTAACTACATACATATATGCAAGCCACCATACTATGTATAATCACCATAGATTTATATAGTTACATTCATATACATATATGCAAGTCACCATACTATGTATAATCACCATATATATATGCAAGTCAATATATATGATGTAGATATACATATAAAGTAGTGTATCTGCACTGGGAATAGGACACTATTAGTGACCCATAATGTATTAATATATATGATGTATACATATAAAATAGTGTATCTGCACTGGGAATAGGACACTATTAGTGACCTGTAATGTATAATATATATACCATTTGTAAATGAATTATATAATGTACCCACAGCATCTACTTTATTTATGAGACTCAAATTTATACATTACGTCTACGAAAAGCCTAAAATGAATACCTGCAATCAACTCGCATACTCAAAAGTGCATATCATAAAGCAAATCCACACACGTGAGAAAACTACTAATATATAGCGTATGCCTTATGAAAACTACCCCAAAAACTACAGGACAACCACAAAACCCACATTCCACGCAAATACAGCTTAACGAACCTCACCACACAACTGAGTGGTGCCACCAATAAGTGTAGTTAAATTATAATACTAGACTGTGATTCTAGCGTTAAAAGTTAAAACCTTTTCACTTATCTACCCCGCATAAATGACCCGTATAATATGGCTAAACAAACCAGCTTTTAAAGGAAAACAGCCCTCCATTGGCCTTAGGAGCCAACACCTCTTGGTGCAAATCCAAGTAAAAGCTGCTGTCCTGATAGCTTAATTAAAGCACTGGTCTTGTAAGCCAGAGACTGTAGCCTGACCCCTGCTCAAGACTTCAGGGCAAAAGGACTTCAACCTCTACTACTGACCCCCAAAGCCAGTATTCTATTTAAATTATGCCCTGCACCCTTATAGCTTAACCCAAAAGCATAGCACTGAAAATGCTAAGATGAGCCCTAAAAAGCTCTAATGGTACAAAGGTTTGGTCCTGGCCTTACCATCAACTGTTTCTCAACTTACACATGCAAGTCTCAGCACACCCGTGAGAACGCCCTTTAAACCTTCACCAGGCTAAGGAGCCGGCATCAGACACAACCTCAGTCCACAACGCCTAGTCTCACCACACCCCCAAGGGTCATCAGCAGTGATAAATCTTGAACATAAGCGACAGCTTGACTCAGTCAGAGAAAAGAGGGCCGGCCAACCCGGTGCCAGCCGCCGCGGCTACCCCGTGGGGCCCAAGTTGAAGGTCATCGGCGTTAAGCGTGATTAAAGTCTATTTAAATTAAGATCAAATTAATACTCAGTAGTTTAAAGCTCGCCATTAAGAAGACCACAAACGAAAGTTATCTTAACCCAAACACTTGAATACACGACAGCTGGGAAACAAACTAGGATCAGATACCCTACTATGCCCAGCCGTAAACAATTAACTCACACCCATAAGCGCCAGGGAACTACGAGCCACGCTTAAAACCCAAAGGATTTGACGGTGTCCCACCCCCCTAGAGGAGCCTGTTCTATAATCGATGATCCCCGCTATACCCCACCACCCCTTGCTCGTCAGTCTGTATACCTCCGTCGAAAGCTTACCATGTGAACGTCTATAGTAAGTTCAATGACCCATGCCAATGCGTCAACACGTCAGGTCAAGGTGCAGCTTAAGAGGTGGAAAGTGATGGGCTACAATTTCTAATCTAGAACAAACGAAAGGCCATGTGAAATCGTGGCCACGAAGGCGGATTTAGTAGTAAAAAGAAAATAGAGTGTTCTTTTTAACCCGGCTCTGGGACGCGTACACACCGCCCGTCACCCTCTTCAATAGTATTACCCAAGTTTCTAACCCGTTTTTACATCTCAGAAGAGGCAAGTCGTAACATGGTAAGTGTACTGGAAAGTGCACTTGGTATAACAAAATGTAGCTTAACAAAAGCCCCTCGCTTACACCGAAGAGTTATCTGTTTAACCCAGATCATTTTGAGCCTCAAACCTAGCCCACACGACCCGCATGACGCCCACAAACTACTGTAAGAAACAAAACATTTTAACATTTTAGTATAGGCGATAGAAACATTACTAAGCGCTTTAGATAAAGTACCGCAAGGGAAATATGAAATAGAAATGAAATAATACTTCAGCCACAAATAGCAGAGACACCCCCTCGTACCTTTAGCATCATGGTCTAGCTAGTCCACCCGAGCAAAACGAAAATTTTAGTACGACCCCCCGAAACTAAGCGAGCTACTTCAAAACAGCCATAAAGAGCCAACCCTTCTCTGTTGCAAAAGAGTGGGAAGATTTTCAAGTAGAGGTGATAAGCCTACCGAGCTTAGAGATAGCTGGTTGTTCAAGAAAAGAGTCTTAGCTCTGCCTTAAGTTTTTTTATTACACCAAACAAACCCACAAGCTTAAGAGTTATTCAAATTAGGTACAGCTTATTTGAAACAGGACACAACCTCCCCCATTGGGTAAAGAAGGGCAATAAAAATAAAGTGGGCCCAAAAGCAGCCACCTTTAAAATAGCGTCAAAGCTTAACTATCACAGCCCCCAATCACTTAAACACCCCCAACCCCCTAACCCATATTGAACCATTTTATACTACTATAAAAATGATCATGCTAGAACTAGTAACAAGAACTTGCCCTTCTCCTCATGTAAGCATAAACCAAAACGGACACTCCATTGGTAATCAACGTAAATGCCAAACTATAATAACAGATACCAGAAAACCTTATAGCCAACCAACGTTATCCTAACACCAGAACATCTCAGGAAAGATTAAAAGAGAGAGAAGGAACTCGGCAAATTTTAGCCCCGCCTGTTTACCAAAAACATCGCCTCCTGGCCAAACATAGGAGGTCCAGCCTGCCCAGTGATAACATTCAACGGCCGCGGTATACTAACCGTGCGAAGGTAGCATAATCACTTGTTCTTTAAATAAGGACTTGTATCAACGGCATCACGAGGACTATACTGTCTCCCCTCTCCAATCAGTGAAACTGATCTCCCCGTGAAGAAGCGGGGATTAATATATAAGACGAGAAGACCCCATGGAGCTTTAAACCCAATATACACCCCTTCGCTCAAGCACCAATTTAACCTCAAGAGCCTGTATATCGGTTTTAGGCTGGGGGGGCCACGGAGTAAAATTAAACCTCCACAACAAATGGGCTAATTACCCTTATCCACGACTTACAAATCTAAGAATCATCAAAATGATGTTTAATGACCCGATAATTCGATCATTGAACCAAGTTACCCTGGGGATAACAGCGCAATCCGCTTCAAGAGCCCATATCGACAAGCGGGTTTACGACCTCGATGTTGGATCAGGGTACCCCAGTGGTGCAACCGCTACTAACGGTTCGTTTGTTCAACGATTAAAACCCTACGTGATCTGAGTTCAGACCGGAGTAATCCAGGTCGGTTTCTATCTATAAAGGACCCCTCCCAGTACGAAAGGACCGGAGGGGAATGGCCAATGCATAAACAAGCCAGACCCCCGCATCAATGTAACAATCTTAATTGATCGTGACCTCACACACACCCCTAAACTAGGGGATTGTTAATGTGGCAGAATATGGCTATGCAAAAGACCTAAACTCTTTAAACCGGGGTTCAAATCCCCCCATTAACTCATGAAGCTTCTTCTTATGCACCTCCTACCACTACTTTATATTGCCCCAGTCCTCCTCGCAGTAGCATTCCTGACACTAGTTGAACGAAAAATCCTTGGCTATATACAAACTCGCAAAGGCCCTAATGTCGTTGGACCTTTTGGACTTCTCCAACCAATTGCTGACGGCCTAAAATTATTTACAAAAGAACCTATTCGCCCATCAACCTCCTCACAAACCCTATTTATTCTAACCCCATCCCTAGCCTTAGCCCTTGCCATAATTATATGGGTTCCCCTCCCCCTCCCCACCCCCTACTCTGACCTAAATCTTGGTGTCTTATTTATTCTTGCCATTTCCAGTCTAACCGTTTATACAATTTTAGGGTCAGGCTGAGCCTCAAATTCCAAATACGCTCTTATTGGCGCCCTACGGGCTGTCGCTCAGACTATTTCGTACGAAGTAACCCTTGCCCTTATTGTCCTGTGCAGTATTTTCTTAACAGGGGGATTTACCCTCTTCGCCTTCAGCCTCTCACAGCAGCACATTTATCTAATTTTACCCCTCTGACCACTCGCCCTTATGTGATTCGTCTCAACACTAGCTGAAACAAACCGAGCCCCATTTGATCTAACAGAAGGTGAATCCGAGCTAGTTTCAGGGTTCAATGTCGAATACGCAGGGGGGCCTTTTGCCTTATTCTTCTTAGCAGAATATGCCAACATCCTAATAATGAACACCCTCTCAACTATTATATTCTTAAACTCCTGCTTACCCGCACTAACCTTATCCACAATATTACTTATAACGAAAGCATCTGTTTTATCCGTCTGCTTCCTATGAGTCCGAGCCTCATACCCCCGATTCCGCTATGACCAGCTTATGCATCTTTTATGAAAAAACTTCCTACCCCTAACCCTAGCTATAGTTATTTTTCATATTTCAATCCCAGTATTTCTTCTTCTCACCCCTCCCCCACTATGGAAACGTGCCCGAAAGCAAAGGACCTCCTTGATAGGGAGATTTATAGGGGTTCAAACCCCCTCATTTCCTTTAAATAGATAGGAATTGAACCTACACGAAAGAGATCAAAGCCCTTCGCACTTCCTTTATGCTACTAGTTAGTAAAGTAAGCTAAACAAGCTTTTGGGCCCATACCCCAACAATGTCGGTTAAAATCCTTCCTTTACTAATTAATCCCCTCGCCCTAATTATATTTCTTATTAGCCTCACCATCGGTACCACCATTACTTTATCAAGTCACCACTGACTTCTTGCCTGAATCGGGCTAGAAATTAATACCCTGGCCCTACTTCCCCTCATAACGAAAACGCCCCACCCACGAGCTATTGAAGCGGCCACAAAATATTTCTTAACTCAAGCCGCAGCATCCGCCCTAATATTATTCTCATGCTTAATTAACGCACTACAGACAGGAGAATGAAGTATCAACACCCCCCCTGACCTAATAACTAACCCCCTGTCCATTGCTCTTGTAATAAAACTAGGCCTGGCCCCATTACACTTTTGACTGCCAGAAGTTCTTCAAGGAATCTCCCTGCCAACAGGACTCATTTTATCAACTTGACAAAAAATCCCCCCAATAGCCCTCCTATTTCAAATTTCCCCCCACATTAACCTCAACCTGATAATTATTCTGAGTCTTGCTTCAATTCTAATTGGGGGCTGGGGCGGGATTGGCCAAACTCAACTTCGAAAAATCCTAGCCTTCTCCTCCATCGGTCACTTAGGGTGGATTATTTTAGTTTTAAAATTTAACCCCCAACTCTCCCTCTTCAGCTTCATCTTATATATTATTATGACAACCGCATTATTTATTTCCCTCATTCTACTCTCCTCCACAAAAATATCACAAATCTCAACCTCCTGGACTAAAAACCCTGCCATAACCGCAACAACTATGCTCATCCTCCTATCACTAGCAGGACTTCCCCCCCTTACAGGATTCCTCCCAAAGCTCTTAATTATCCTCGAACTAATCAAACAAAATATAGGCATCTTTGCTACATTAACCATACTAGCCTCATTACTAGCCCTATTCTTTTATCTGCGTCTAACTTATATTATTTCTCTTACGTTACCACCAAATTCCCACAACTCATCAGCCATTTGACGAACTTCAATAAAACCCTATCTAGTGCCCGCCGTAATTAACACCATAGCCCTGACTCTTCTCCCTCTAGCTCCGACTATCCTCTTCGCATAGAAACTTAGGCTAGTAGACCAAAGACCTTCAAAGTCCTAAGCGGAGGTTAAATCCCTTCAGTTTCTGTAGGACTTGTAGGATATTAACCTACATCTCATGAATGCAACTCAGGCCCTTTAAATTAAGATAAAGCCCTCTAGAATGACGGGCCTCGATCCCGTAATAACTTAGTTAACAGCTAAATACTCAATCCAGCGAGCTTCATTCTACTTCTCCCGTTCTAGCTAGATACGGGAGAAGTAGATAAAGCCCTCTAGAATTGACAGCCTTAATCCCGTAATAATAACCAACAGCTAAATACTTAATCCAGCGGGCTTCGTTATACTTCTCCCGTCTGGGTAGAAACGGGAGAAGCCCCGGCAGGTACTACCTGCGTCTTAGGGTTTGCAACCCTACGTGTTACACCCCAAGGCCTAGTAAAGAGAGGGCTCAAACCTCTGTCCTCGGAGCTACAATCCGCCACCTGCTCGGCCACCTTACTT